CTTTTGTCTGAATAGAGACAAAACAAATCGCTTTTTAGATGATCCCTTTAGAAGAGAGTGATTATAACAATCTTTCTAGTTACTTCGTTCTCTATTTTTTTTTTTTTTCGAGAAGATCCTGAGGAAAGGGATTTTGTTTCCACCGAGCTAAAAGAATAGGTCGATGTCTCTAGTAAACCAAAGTCATCGTTTAATAGCTATTTTGCTTCAATTTTTTCTCTACCAATAAAAAATTGAAGATTTAGTTACGATTTGAAACCTAATTTCCTATTTTTATCCATGGACCCTTTACTCATACTTATGGGAGTATTAATCCAATTTTAAAATTATGTTTCGCAATTTTATATAATCCAATTTATCACTTTCTAAGTAACTTTTGGATCCAAATCGCGAGAATGTATATTTTTCTCGAATCTGTCATTGAGAGGTAAAGGATTAAATCCTTTTTTAGAAATAAAGTTTTTGATCGGAATATGAATTCTGAATCAAACCGAAAGCAAAGACCCTTTAACTGTTAAAGGGCTAATAAAACGAATCACACTTTTACCACTAAACTATACCCGCTACAATGGAATTATTGTATACAATTGAACTTTTTGTCGAATAGGGAAATTGGACATAATCAAGATAGGATCATCAAAAAACCATCACAATTAGAGTGTTGACCGCTTTTCTTTAGTTTTGCAATAGTCCTTCCTTGTTCTTGCTTTAATATTTTTTATTTCATTTTATATATATATAATAATATATATTAAAATATATATTTTTATTTTCAAATCAGATAAATCATCATTATTTATCTATAAATTTGTTGGAACAAAAAAGGCCCGGCTAGGTACTGACCGGGCCAGGCCGTGTCAATAAGAAGGGCCTTTCAAACAAAATCAATGCAAGGGGGTTTTCTTTAGTTTTCTTTATATTATTGCCGCTTTCGAATCCTTTATGTTATTTATCGCAATGAAGTTGCTGATAAAAGGTGTACATATCTATATAATAGAGAAAGAAAAGAGAGAAAAAATATTCCTTACTTTATACTTTATGTGTAATCTAACAGAGTAATTATCTTTTAAATAAAATAAAATTGGGAGAGATGGCTGAGTGGACTAAAGCGGCGGATTGCTAATCCGTTGTACGAGTTATTCGTACCGAGGGTTCGAATCCCTCTCTTTCCGTTTCCGTTGATGACTTGATTTTTTCAAATTTTGCAAATCTTTTCCTCTTAGTTAAACATAACTAAGAAAATATAAAAGAAAACCCCCTTTTATTCTTCACGCCCAGGATTACGTCCTGGATCATTAGATAGGAATCCAAAGATGAAGAGAGAAACAAAAAATATCACTACTGTGTAAACGAAGAGTTTGAGAGTAAGCATTACACAATCTCCAAGATAATTTTTTGGAAAAAAAAAGAGAATAGATCCTCCATTTTTCTAACACATGTACTATATTGGATACCAAGAAATGAGGTTTTTTATGGAAATAGAAAATAATTTTCAGAAATTCATTTGGAATAAGAGTTTTTCACTAACCAAAAATTTTTTTTTTCACATCCACAATTAGATATTGTGGGGGCCCTAATTAATAACCTATAGGGTTAGGTCTTTTTTTACTGAAAAGGGTTAAAAATGAGAAAAGGGAGTAAGCCAGACTTTTCTCGACTATCAAAGAATTTCAATGTTTGAATCGAGGGTTTATACTCTAAAACTTATCTAATCTTATCAATTGTTAGAACTTTTTCGCGCATAAATCATGAATTTTCTCTGATATTATTAAATTAAAGATCTCATCGAAAACTTACAGCAGCTTGCCAAACAAAAGCTAAGAGAAAAAAGAAGAGAGGTATGACTGGCATAAAATCTACGATTGGATTCAAAAAAGCATAGGCCTCGGGCAATTTTCCGAAGAAAAAACTACTCGAATAAAGGGCAGAATTAAGACAGATCCAGATCAAACTAAAAATATTAAGCATAACAGACTTTTTTTCTTGTAGATAATTGCATTTTGATTGAGTTATTGATATAAGTAAGGAAAATAACTAAGGAAAAGGAGAACAATTAAGGTAGACAAAAAATCCTTCTTTTGAACCCACCCAATCAAAAATCCTCCAATTCTCAAAAGAGAATAGAAGAAATCATACTTTCATACAATATCTTAATAGAATTCTATCTAATGATCAATAAATTAAGTTGAAGTCTATATCTACACGTATTAAAATCCTAGTAATAATTTATTTTATTCTAAAGATATTTCGATTGGGGTTGACAAACAAGCATTATTCTTTATATTAGTGTTGAATAAAAATCTAAATGGGGCGTGGCCAAGCGGTAAGGCAACGGGTTTTGGTCCCGCTATTCGGAGGTTCGAATCCTTCCGTCCCAGAGCATATCCATTGTGTTATTTTTAATTTAAAATAGAATAAAGAAGGTTTTATTTAAAGTCTAATTTTAGGTGGAATGTGTTTCTTATCTCTGATTTTTATCTTTTATGAATCATACTTTTTTCACAAACTTAACTCAATCGAGTTCAAATAACACGCAGGTGTAAATTAATCTATTTAGGATCCGGGTAAGATGAGAACATGGATTCCACACGTTTGAACTCAAAAAAGGCGGGTGGTCTTTTCATCATATGTTCAAAATCTTCCTATTTAGAGAAGTTAGTTATTTAGAAAAACCCTCCGTCCCATATCTATTTTCTAATTTTTTATCAAAATTGAAATTTTCAACGATTCTATCTATTATTCTTTATCTCGTAAATGGAGTAGTCTAATTATTTATGAATTTTTCTATGTATTTCTGAATTCTAACTATATTTGGTACTAAAAAAGTTGACTCAAACTCAATAGGATTAAGTCTCTTAATGTTAATATAGGTTAGGTTGAAATAAAAAAAAAGGAACAGCTTAATCTGGACTTCTTTGGTTTTGTGCCTAGGTAGTTTGTATCGGCGATCAGAATCCCCTTTTTCATTTCTGTTATGTCCCATTATTCCCATAGAATGGGTGAGCAGATAAGAATTAATCATTAATGGGAGATATTAACATATTTGCGTCTGTCCAAACTACATTATCCAAAATTTAACAAAAATCCAATACTATATTATGTAATTATATATTTAACAACCGATGTATTTTCTTTGAATCTCAGTTTTGGTATTTCGGGTCCTAATGAAAAATTGTAAATCTATGTAACACATGAGACGACGGTGCTTTATATCTTTTATTGTTTTTTATTCACTTTCTATTTCTAGTAAGATAATAATGTTACTTATAAAAAAATACATATAAAATGAGGAAAAGTTTATCCTATATGTTTTTATTGTTCTATTTCACTAATAAAAGTCTTTCGATTTTTGTGTGAAAAAGGTTTGTGATACGAAAATTACAAATTGAAATTTGTAATCGATTTGTAATATAGACTATTTAGATTAGAATGGTGACAGAACAGTTGTTCAGTTGATAGATACGAAAACCCCTACCTTACCTATTTTTTTGTTTGCTCTAGTTTATTAATTTAATTCAATTAAGAAGGACTTATCTTTTCTATGATGATCAAATGTGGTCCTTACTGTCAATTTTATTCAAATAATGATACGAGCTTTTTTTAATTATGAATGTTTTTTAAAATTATGAATATTTTTAATGATTCCTTAGAAGTTAAATGGACTCTTTGATAGAGGTCTTACTAAAACTAAAACTTCTTTAGAAAAATCTTTATTGATCTATATCTATCTATAAAAAGAGTATAGAGTACGACGTCTATGCACTAATTGAACCAATGACTATTCATGATTCCATAATTGAATCAATTCCATACCGGTTCCAAATTAGAGGAAAGTTATGCTAAAACTTCGTTTGAAACGATGTGGTAGAAAGCAACGTGCGACTTGAAGGAGACGATCCTTTGTGGATTCTTTATTATATCCACCATTTTCTATTTCTATAGGAATGAAAGTGCTCTTGGCTCGACATCATTTGGTAATATAAATAGTCCAGGATAGAGCTCGAGTAGAAAGTATTAATTGATTTCTCGGAGCAAAAATCTAGGGTTAATGCAAATCAATAAATTGGAACAACTTCGTTAGAATATAACTTCGATATAAAATCGAAAGGATCCCATTCGAGGAAGTTTCCCATTCAAAAGGAAAATTTGTTGGGATTAATCAAACTTTTTCGACCCAAAGTGTATTACGCGGGAATCAAATGTCCACAAGATTCCTTGATAGAAGGAAATTCCAAAAAGGGGTATGTTGCTGCCATTTTGAAAGGATTAAGAAGGACCGAAGTAATGTCTAAACCCAATGATTGATAAAGGATCTCAGAACAAGGAAACACCGTTTAAATTGTCTCAATAAATGAGCCCGACTTAGTATCTTAAGATAAGAAATACAAATTTGAAAGGAGACAAATAAGGGGGTAAAGACCACTCAATAAATGAAATTGCCTAACAATTTTCTTTTGAGCTATTTAAAAGTTATCTAACTTGAGTTATGAGTACGAATGATTTCTTTTTTATTTTCAGGAATGAAAAAGAAAAAAAAAAGACTTAAACCACAGTCTACTTGATTTGATGATTTTATGCACCTTTTTATGATTTACTAGAATTCAATACATAGATAAAACTTCGAATCAAATTATTTTTTTTCTCGAGCCGTATGAAGAGAAAACTTCCTATACGTTTCTAGGAGGGGTATTGTTCATTTACATCTATCTCAATGAGCTGTCTTTCGAATCGTTGCAATTGATGTTCGATCCCGAAGAGAAGGAAAAGATCTGCAGAAAGTGGGTTTTTATGATCCGATAAAGAATCAAACTTATTTAAACGTTACTGCTATTCTATATTTCCTTGAACGGGGTGCTCAACCTACAGGAACTGTTCAAGATATTTTTAAAAAAGCGGGGGTTTTTAAGGAACTTCGCCCTAATCAAACGAAATTCAACTAAGGAAAGAAATGCAAAAAAAGGGGGGGGGGTAAATAAAAAAGAATAGAGAAAGATTCTATA